ACGTGAACTAAGACGTCCTTTCCAACGTGAACCAACTCTTGGTCTTGTTATAGGTTTTGCCATATTTTATCATCTCATAAATATGAGTCAGAGATATATGGATCTATCCATTTCATGTTAAAACAGATCATTTGTACATTGAGTCCTTTAGAGAGCCTCTTTGTCGATTTTTAGTTTAGATTCGAAGGATTATCCTTGTCTCTGTTTATGTCTCGGGTTGGAACAAATTACTATAATTCGTCCCCGCCTACGGATCAGTCGACATCTTTGACAAATTTTACGAACGGAGGCCCTTATTTTCATATTTGTAATTCCTTAATTCTTAATCTACTCCTTGGAAGAAAATAAGTCTCTTGCAATTTTGAAATGCGAGTCCCCACGAAAGTCGTGGTAGTGTTGAAAAGGTCACCTAGTCGTTCGACTCTTTGTTGTTGAGTCTATAAATGATACGCCCCTTGGTTGAATCATAACGACTTACTTCGATTTTGACTCTATCTCCTGGTAGTATCCGTATAAAACTACATCGGATCTTTCCTGAAATATAACCTAGAATCAGATCTTCATTATCTAAACGAACCCGGAACATACCATTGGGCAGTGATTCTGTAATTAAACCTTCATAAATCAATTTTTGTTCTTTCATTCCAGGTAATTCCTTTGAAGTTTCAACTCATGGAGGAAGAGTGATATTTGTCTGCTTTTTTTTTTTAACAATAAGAATAGTAAGTTACCGACCCAATTCGGATACCAGAAAGATCACCATATATAACACAAAATTTCTCCCCCGATTCTTTCTAGTCGAGCCTCTCGGTCTGTCATTATACCTCGAGAAGTAGAAAGAATTACAACCCCCATTCCTCCTAAAATCTTAGGGATTCGTTGATAGTTAGAATAGATTCGTACACCGGGTCGGCTGATACGTTTTAAAATAGTTCTATACGGCCCTTTCCTATGCCTTCTTCTATATCGTAGGGTTGAAACTAAGAAATTTTTGTTCCTTTCTCGGTGTTTCCTCACGTTTTCGATAAAGCCTTCTCGTAGAAGTATTTTCACAATGTTTTCGGTGATATTAGTAGCTGCTATTCGAACCAGTTCTTTGTTATCCATCTCAGCGTTTCGTATAGAAGTTATTATGTCGGTAATAGTGTCCCTACCCATGATGAGCTATAATCATTGGTGCCTCCGAGTTTTTATATTATCAACATGCTCTTTTTTTTTCTTTATCAATTCTTAAGGGTCCATTTTTAAGGGATATACGTGAGACACAATCTACTAATTCATTGAATCTATTTCAGATACATTAAAGATATCGCGGTCTCGTCTATGAGTCGTTATAATACCTCAGGGGCTAATGAGACTATTTTAGTAAAATTCAACTGTCTCAATTCCTGAGCGATCGCACCAAAGACTCGAGTTCCTTTTGGATTGCCTTTTTGATCAATGATAACTGCAGCATTGTCATCATATTTTATTATCATGCCATTGTCACGTTTGAGTTCTTTACATGTACGTACAACTACAGCTCTGATCACTTCTGATCTTTCTAGAGGCATACGAGGCACTGCTTCTTTGATTACAGCAACTATAATGTCACCAATATAAGCATATTGGCGATTACTAGCTCCTATGATTCGAATACACATCAATTTTCGAGCTCCGCTGTTGTCCGCTACATTTAAATGGGTCTGAGATTGAATCATATCTTTTTTTGATCTTTTCTTTCAATGCAAAGAAAGGGCAAAGGAAAAAAGAAATATTGTTTGGCCAGAAAAAAAACAAACCTGCGGTTGGTTTTTCATCAGAAAGACCCCTTTCCTTTGTTTGCACATCCCTATCCCTATTTGACAATAAGGAATTGAGTTCGTATAGGCATTTTGGACGCAGCTATTGAAATAGCTTCTCTGGCTACTTTTTCTGATACCCCAACCATTTCATAAAGTATTCGACCCGGTTTCACGACGGATACCCAATATTCGGGAGATCCTTTCCCCGAACCCATACGCGTTTCCGTTGCTCTTATTGTAACAGGTTTGTCTGGAAATATGCGTACCCATACTTTTCCACCACGACGCGCATACCGTGTCATTGCTCGTCGTCCTGCTTCTATTTGTCTCGATGTGATCCAAGCCGGCTCAAGTGCCTGAAGAGCGTATCTACCAAAACAAATTCGATTGCCTCGATAAGAAACTCCCCGCATTCTTCCTCTATGTTGGTTACGGAATCTGGTTCTTTTGGGGTTATAGTTGAAGGTTTTTTCGCAATTCCATCTCTACTGCAGAACCGGACATGAGAGTTTCTTCTCATCCAGCTCCTCGCGAATGAAACGATTCAATAATATTAGAGATAGGTATTCAATGAATAATACACTGAATCATAGGATTCTTTTTTTGAGATCTAAGATTGTATCCACGAATAGGCGTATAGATATTTCTAGACATATAGAATCTAATTTCATTTAGAATTTCTTTTTGATATGATAACCAATCTTGATTTGGACTTTTATTGAATATCCTAAAACGTTATAAGGCTTTCGCGGGCGAATATTGACTCTTTCAAGATCTGTTTCATCCGAAGGTTCAGTCCATGACCTCTCAGAATAACTGAATTGGTTTCTGGTGCGTTCCGCCATCCCACCCAATGAATGAAACCAATGAATGAAATTCTTAGAATTCGTTTTCAATAGAAGCTTCTGCAGTCACAGGTTCCGTCGTTCCCATCACTTCTTGATGAATGGCTAGGCCCGAACTCTGCAATGGAGCTCTTAATTGAATTTGTTGTTCCTGAGTCAATCTCCTCAGCCTTTCTTGACTTGATGCTCTTTTTTTTTGTTTTAGGTTCTTCATACGTATTGATGCTTTATTACACTGCCTTTTCTGAGATGATTCATAGACCATACATATTGGAATCATATATCATGGATATTCTAGTTCTCTCTTTCTATCACCCTTCCATTTACCCAATCCTTTTCTTTTATTTTTCCTTCACAACCCATAATCAGATTGATTTTTCTTTTATGTAAAAAGATTTCAGTTGCTACAACGATATGATCGATCGATCATAGAGTGACTGGTGCCTTGGATCCAGATAATACGAAGCAATGAGCTGGTTATTAGTTCTATAGTTATTAGTTCTATAGTTATGAGTTCTATAGTTATTAGCTCATATTCCTATTCGGGTATGGGCCGCCCCCCTTTTTTTGAACCCTAACCTAAACCTAAATGAAATAAAAAACCGACGAGTCACACACTAAGCATAGCAATTATACCAAAGGGTCAATCCAATTTTTATTCAATCCTATAGAATAAAAAGAAAAAAAAAGAAGAATTGCTAATTTTTGATTGAACGAAAAAGGATGAAAGAGTTTGTTATTTTGTGTTCCATCGCTGGAGAGAACGGAAATAAAAAGTAAAGGATCCTTATTCTGCGCTCGCAAATATCCAAATTTTGATGCCTAATACCCCATAAACCATTCGAACTGTATATGAACAATAATCAATTTTAGCTCGAATGGTTTGTAGCGGAACCCTACCTTCTCTGATCCATTCGACACGTGCAATTTCTTTTCCGTCGATACGGCCTGCAATTTGTACTTGAATTCCTTTTTTATTCCCTTCGGCAATGGTTAATTCAATCGCTTTTTTCATTGCCCTTCGAAATGGAACTCTTTGTTTTAATTGGTTGGCTATGTATTCTGCAAGAATAGTAGGCTGTCCATAAGGCTTTGCAATTATTGTGATAGCAAGGTTGAGTTTTTGGTTCACAGAATGAAACCCTTTTGCTACATTGGTCTGTAATTCTTTGATTCTTTGTGGTTTACCCTCTCTTAAGAATTTTGGGAAGTTTGGGGCGCTTGTATAGATTACGACCTTTATCACATCGATACTTTTTTTAATCTCTATACGTGAAATGAGTGTCTCATCGGAAGGTATTGGTTTTGGTACATAATCCTTGATACAATCATGTACATAATTCTTGATACAATCACGTATTTTTTGATCTTCCTGAAGACCTTTGGAGTAATTTTTTGGTTCTGCAAACCAAAGGGAATGATGTCTTTGGGTTGTACCAAGTCTGAAACCAAGGGGATTTATTTTTTGTCCCATACACCCTCACTGTCCCTATTAGCCCATTTCAATTTCAGTCTGTCCCGATCTATCATATAGAAATACCTCTTTCTTATATCTGTATATTTAGTATATATCTCTATCCATCTTTTTTTAGCCATATTTGATCTTTCGATAGATCTCTCAATACGATAGTTATATGACAGGTGGTTCTTTTTATCGGATAACTATGTCCTCGAGCTCGAGGTTTTAACTTTTTCCTGATAGTACCCCTGTTGACTTCGGCTTTACTAATGATTAAATCTGTTTCCTTTAAACCCATATTGTGACTAGCATTGGCTGCTGCAGAATAAACCAATTTGAAAATGGGATAACATGCTCGATAAGGCATGAGTGCTAATATCAGAAGTGTTTCCTTGTAGGAACGCCCACGAATCTGATCAATGACTCTTCGCGCTTTGTCAGCAGACATACAGATATGTTGACCTAAAGCGTATACTTCTACACCTTGGTCCTTCTTTCTCATAAGGTTCACCTCCCCCGAATGAACGATGAGCACCTAATATTCACTTTATTAATTAACATTAACGACGAGATTTACTATCGTTTCTCGTATGTTCCCGGAAATTAAGAGTCGGTGCAAATTCTCCCAATTTGTGACCTACCATACGCTCTGTTATATAAACAGGCAAATGCTCCTTTCCATTATGAATGGCAATTGTATGTCCGATCATTGTGGGTATAATGGTAGATGCCCGGGACCAAGTTACTATTATTTCTTTTTCCCCCTTCATGTTGAGTTTCTTAATTTTTCCTAATAAATGATTAGCCACAAAAGGATTTTTTTTTGAACGTGTCACAGCTAATTACTCCTATCTTTTTTCTTTTGTAAAGACGAAGAAACATATTCGATGTTCAAGATTTTCCTATTTATTACGTCGACGAAGAATGAAACTATCGCTATATTTATTCCTTTTTCTACTTCTTCTTCCAAGTGCAGGATAACCCCAAGGGGTTGTGGGTTTTTTTCTACCAATGGGGGCCCTCCCTTCGCCACCCCCATGGGGATGGTCTACAGGGTTCATAACCACTCCTCGGACTCCAGGACGTTTACCTAGCCAACGCTTAGATCCGGCTCGACTCAAACTTTTCAGGCTCACCCCAACATTACCCACTTGTCCGACTGTTGCTGAGCAGTTTTGGGATATCAAACGGACCTCTCCGGATGGTAATCTTAATGTCGCCGATTTACCCTCTTTTGCAATCAGTTTTGCTACAGCACCTGCTGCTCTAGCCAATTGTCCACCCTGTCCAAGTGTGATTTCTATGTTATGTATGGCCGTGCCTAAGGGCATATCGGTTGAAGTAGATTCGTCTTTTTGATCAATCAAAACCCCTTCCCAAACTGTACAAGCTTCTTTCCAAAGCATACGGCTTTCTGAATGTCTATGAGGATATCTAGACAGATGGATCCCATATGAATCGTATGATGAAGTATCACATGAGTGGATAGATAGGAATCCAAATCTGCCGAATCTCTCATGTGATGATATTCTACATCCTCGGTCTCCCCGTTCCGTCATCTGGCTTATGTTCTTCATGTAGCATTCAGACCGAATGACTCTATGAAATTACGTCGATACTTCCACATCTTAGGGGTAACGTAGGAGACATCTCTCTTTTTCCCCGGGGGGTAGAATTACCACTGCTTAGCTTTCAATTCGCCTCTGACCATCAAATGAAATGTGAATAACCCCTCTTTTTCTCTTTGAAATAAGGGCGCTTCCGTTTCTGTCGGTGCTTCAAACAATTTTGTCTTCTCCATATTACCATATCTCTAGAGTCAATAATCTTATATGAGGAACTACTGAACTCAATCACTTGCTGCCGTTCCTCTTCAGTTTTCTGTTGAGGTCTATTCCGTAGAGGTATTCAATATAGGATCAGTGATCGATTTCTAGGTTTCGTCGTAAACCTGATTGGTTGCTTCCAATTACGTAAATCCATGGTTCAAACCGCACTCAAAGGTAGGGCATTTCCCAGTGAGATAGGAACTTCTGTACCCGAAACAATGGTATCTCCAATTCTAGCCCCTCTGGGATGTAAAATATATCTCTTCTCACCATCCCCATAGTGTATGAGACAAATGTGTGCATTTCGATTAGGGTCGTATTCTATGGTTACGATTTTACCAGATATGTCTTTTTCATTCCGTCGAAAATCCATTTTACGGTATAGACGCTTATGGCCTCCCCCTCTATGCCTTGCGGTAATGATTCCTCTCGCATTCCGCCCTTTCCCACAATGACGCTGTCCATAGATCAAATTCTTTCGTCGATTGGATTTCACTCGACTGTCTGCGGCCCCATTGCGTGTGCTCGGGGTAGAAGTTTTGTATAAATGTATCGCCGTGTTATTAAGTATTTTGATTGAAGCTCTTTTCTTTGTAAAAAAGAGGTGGAATAGAATAACCCGGTTGAAGCGTAATGATCATACGTCTATAATGCATTGTCTGTCCCATCATGGGTCCCATTCTTCGACCCTTTCCCGGGAGCCGATGACTAGTCATCGCGACTACTTTAACACCAAAGAAGAGTTCGACCCAATGCTTTATTTCTGTCCTAGTTGATCCTGATTCGACATTAGAAGTATGTTGATTCTTCCCCACCAATAACTGAACACTTTTTTCTGTCAATACGGCATATTTGATTCCATCCAAAAATCCACTTCCTTCCCTATGAGTTCCAGTATTGATAAGAATTCTAATTCTGACAGTTCCTATGTGATTCCTTGGAGTTGTGATTGGGATGCTTTATCGGTCTTATTTGACCTTTTTATTACGCATCGCCTTAGGCTATGAATTCACCTATGGGGATGATAATCTTTTTTTTTTCTTGTCCCTTCTTCTATAATTTATTTAGAATTTGATTCTAGAGTTATATATGAACTACTCTTTCGGATAGATATAATGGGATTCATAACTGTATCTACATCAACCCCCACCCCATCTAGGATTGGATTCCATTAGGAGTATATCCTAAAAAGAGTCGGGTAACCTATTTTTTCCCGGTCTGGTCAAAAAGATCATGAAACATTTAAGCTTATTTCTCTATTATTTGACATATAATGGATTTTACTGGACCAATACATGATTTTCTTTTAGTATTTTTGGGATCGGTTCTTATATTAGGAGGTCTGGGAGTGGTATTACTTACCAATGCAATTTTTTCTGCCTTTTCCTTGGGGTTGGTTCTTGTTTGTATATCCTTATTCCATATTCCATCGAATTCCCATTTTGTAGCTGCTGCACAGCTACTTATTTACGTGGGGGCCATAAATGTGTTAATCGTCTTCGCTGTGATGTTCATGAATGACTCAGAATATTACAACGATTTCGGTCTTTGGACCGTTGGAGAAGGAGTCACTTTGGTGGTTTGTACAAGTCTTTTTGTTTCACTAATGACTACTGTCCCAGATACTTCATGGTACGGTATTATTTGGACTACAAGATCAAACCAGATTTTAGAGCAGGATTTTTTAAATAATGGTCAACAAATTGGGACTCATTTCTCAACAGATTTTTTGATTCCCTTTGAACTCATTTCTATAATTCTTTTAGTTGCCTTGATAGGTGCAATTGTTATGGCCCGTCAGTAATAAAAAGAAAGACTTCGAATGAAAGAGTTCTGTCCTCTCAAAACGAGAAAGACTTCGTTCTTATCACACCTATTTTTTTCCTTCATCAATTCCATTTTTCTATTTTTCATGTATAAAATGGAAATGGTTTTAGTTCAATCTATTCTAGTACCAATACCTTCCTTTGTTCTGCACTTGTGATATTCTAGTCAATAAAATGGATTAAGGTGGAGTTTTTGTTCATACTGAAAGCAAATAAAACCAGATTGATGAGGGGTTGGTCAATGATGCTTGAACATGAACTTGTTTTGAGTGCCTATTTATTTTCTATCGGTATTTATGGATTGATCACAAGTCGAAATATGGTTAGAGCACTTATGTGTCTTGAGCTTATACTGAATGCGGTTAATATGAATTTCGTAACATTTTCTGATTTATTTGATAGTCGCCAATTAAAAGGAGACATTTTCGCAATTTTTGTTATAGCTATTGCAGGCGCTGAAGCCGCTATTGGACCTGCTATTGTTTCGTCAATTCATCGTAACAGAAAATCCACTCGTATCAATCAATCGAACTTGCTGAATAAATAGCGGTAATCATATAAATACCGAATAGAATATTCACCAATTCAAATTGGTATGTACGATAGAAACAAACATAGGCCCATGTTTGCTAAAACGTAATAAATCAAAGTATCTTGGACCGCTATCATGAGCAGATCCAGAAGTAGATTGATTCGAAATCGATTCTGGTAAACCCTCGATTCGTCTGGTGTCTACCATATATGATTCCTTTATGATTTTACTAGATCGAAAATTTATGACGTTCAAAAAGTGGATAGATACCATGTCACATTCAGTAAAGATTTATGATACATGTATAGGGTGTACTCAATGTGTGCGAGCCTGCCCCACAGATGTATTAGAAATGATACCTTGGGACGGATGTAAAGCTAAGCAAATTGCTTCTGCCCCAAGAACAGAAGACTGTGTAGGTTGTAAGAGGTGTGAATCCGCTTGTCCAACAGATTTCTTAAGTGTCCGGGTTTATTTATGGCATGAGACAACGCGAAGCATGGGGCTAGCTTATTGATACGTTCTAGAAAACTCTACTTGAACCCATTTTTTTTTTCTCCTTACCGACAAAAACCCGTACTCGATCAAAAAGATTATTTCGAGCACGGGTTTTTTGGTCAAAGTGTATCTTGTCTTTACCACGAATTCTTTTCCTTGGTTAACAATAATTGTGATTTTGCCGATATCCGCGGGTTCTTCCATTTTCTTTTTTCCTCATAGGGGAAATAAGATGATTAGGTGGTATACTCTCTCTATATGCACAATAGAACTACTTCTAACGACCTATGCATTCTGTTATCATTTCCAATTTGACGATCCATTAATCCAATTAGAACAGGATTCTAGATGGATCCATTTTTTGGATTTTCACTGGAGACTCGGAATCGATGGAATTTCCATAGGACCCGTTTTACTGACGGGATTCATCACTACTTTAGCTACTTTAGCGGCTCGGCCAGTGACTCGGGATTCACGATTGTTCCATTTCCTGATGTTAGCAATGTACAGCGGCCAAATAGGATCATTTTCTTCTCGAGATCTTTTACTTTTTTTTATCATGTGGGAGTTAGAATTAATTCCTGTTTACCTACTTCTATCCATGTGGGGAGGAAAGAAACGTTTGTACTCAGCTACAAAGTTTCTTTTGTACACTGCGGGGGGTTCTGTTTTTCTATTAATGGGAGTTCTGGGCATGGGTTTATATGGTTCCAACGAACCAACCTTCAATTTTGAAACCTCAGCGAATCAATCGTATCCGGTGGCATTGGAAATAATATTCTATTTTGGATTTCTTATTACTTATGCTGTCAAATCACCGATTATACCCCTACATACATGGTTACCAGATACCCACGGGGAGGCACATTACAGTACGTGTATGCTTCTAGCCGGAATCTTATTAAAAATTGGAGCGTATGGATTGGTTCGGATCAATATGGAATTCTTACCCCACGCTCATTCTATATTTTCTCCATGGTTGATGATAATAGGTACAGTTCAAATAATCTATGCAGCTTCAACATCTCCCGGCCAACGCAATTTAAAAAAGAGAATAGCCTATTCTTCTGTATCTCATATGGGTTTTACAATTATAGGAATTGGTTCTATAACCGATACAGGACTGAATGGAGCCATTTTACAAATCATTTCTCACGGATTTATTGGTGCGGCGCTTTTTTTCTTGGCAGGAACGAGTTACGATAGAATACGTCTTGTTTATCTCGACGAAATGGGCGGAATAGCTATCCCAATGCCTAAAATATTTACAATGTTCAGTAGCTTCTCGATGGCTTCTCTTGCATTGCCGGGAATGAGTGGTTTTGTTGCCGAATTGGTAGTCTTTTTTGGAATAATTACCAGTCCAAAATATCTTTTAATGCCAAAAATACTCATTACTTTTGTAATGGCAATTGGAATTCTATTAACTCCTATTTATTCATTATCTATGTCACGCCAGATGTTCTATGGATACAAGCAATTTCCTGCCCCAAACTCTTCTTTTTTGGATTCTGGACCACGAGAACTTTTTGTTTCGATCTGTATCTTTCTACCCGTAATAGGGATTGGTATTTATCCGGATTTCCTTCTCTCACTATCCGTTGACAAGGTAGAAGCTATCCTATCTAATTACTTTTATAGATAAGATAGTTTTCATGAATAAGATAGAAAAGAAAGCTATGATTTCAAAAACCATTCGCTGGACAATGAAAAAAAAATAAGTCTTCTTTTTCCTTATCTTAAGGAAAAAGAAAATGAAGTCCATTCGAATCAGATACGTTTGGGGTTTTTGAGAACCATTTGAATCCAGTAGTGATTCAAATAGTTCTCAAAAACTCACACAAACTTCATACTATGTTCCTATAGATTGGGTCGCTTCTTCAATTCGATGTTAATGTGAATGAGCCATAACTATGTAATCCTATTCCTAATAGATTGACCCCAAAATAACATATCCAAATTATAAGAAATCCAAGAGAAGCCACAATTGCGGAATTCGTGCCTTGAAAATTTTGATTTGTTCTCATATGTAAATAAATTGCAAATATGGTCCAAGTAATAAATGCCCAAGTTTCCTTGGGGTCCCAATTCCAATATGACCCCCATGCCTCATTAGCCCATACCGCGCCCGAAAGAATACCTATGGTTAAAAAGAGAAACCCTAGACTAATGACACGATAACTCCAACGATCCAATTGCTGAATCAACTGATACATGTGATAATTTCTAAATGAAAGAAAAAAAGTGTTTCGTAAAACACTGCCTCTTTCATTTGCGTATTGGATCTCATCAAAAACAAATGACCCAGTTAATAAATGATTTCTTTTGCCAAAAAGATCTATGCGTGTTCGAAATGTAATGACTAGAAGCGCTACTGAGAATAACGAGCCGCATAAAAGAGCTGCATAGCTCAATACCATCATACTTACGTGCATCATTAACCACTGAGATTGGAGAGCAGGTACTAATATTGTGGATTGATGCATTTCCACTAAAAGACCTGAAGTAACAAAGCCTTGAGTCAAAATAGTACTTGGCGCGGTTATTGCGCTTAAATGGGTTTTTTGGTTCCTAAAATGTGGAACCATATGAATAATGGAAAAACCCCACGAAAGAAACATTAATGATTCATATAAATCACTTAAGGGGAAATGTCCCGAATAAATCCAACGAGTAACTAACAATCCTGTTATACAGAAAAAGGTAGCTATCATGCCTTTTTCTGACGAATTATAGAGTCCTAGCGTTTCGTAGACTAATAATAAGGTTAGTAAATAAATCGTAATTACAATTGAAACGATCGAAAAAGAAATGTGAGTGAATATATGTTCTAAAGTCGAGAATATCATAAAAAAAATCCTAAAATAAAAAATAAAAGGGGGATCCTTCAACACTGGAATGGAAATGAGGAATTCCATTCATTATAGGATTTATTGTATCTCTTTTAGAAGATGCCGCCACTCGGACTCGAACCGAGATGCTCTAGCACTGCTTCCTAAGAGCAGCGTGTCTACCGATTTCACCATAGCGGCTTACTCGAAAACATAATAGCCCATCCATATTCAATCGTCGAGATTCTAAGGAGTCAATTCAATCAAATCTTTTTTAGGGAATCTGACAATCAATGAAAAAACACTCGTTCAAATTACTAATTGAACGTTCAACAATCATTAGTATTGTGGGATCGTAGGGTGTTAGGTTTCACTTTCACAAAGGGCTTTCCGTTGGTTTAACTTCGCCTGGAATGGAAATGCAGCAGTTGGAACTAGAGAGTTCTGTCCTCTATCCAGGCATAGAACTAAAAGGTTTCAATCTTTATCGGAATTTTAGCGTACTTCAAAAAAAAAGATTCTATATTTCTAAAGAAAAGAAAGCTCTCAAGATCTATATCTATATATAGATATAGATCTTGATGGATTCCACAGCCCAAATATAGGACCCTTATTTGGACTACATATTAGGAATACATAATCCAAAAAAATCCTTCCTAAAGGAAAAAGAAGACTTTTCTTTTAGTTAGTGTATTATGAAAAGTGAATCGATGAGGAAAATGACAACCCCCATCTCACAAATTCGAAAAACCTACTAAAAAGAAAGCTAAAACTTTGTATCTTGTCCTTCACTACTTCGTCAAAAAATTGAGAATACAGTAAGCAGAGGACTTCTTATTCTGCATACCGCAATAACCAGTCCCGTCTCGTATTGATCCGTTGAAAAGAAAACTATGAGTGAATGGGAATCCTTCATTTTAGAAATGACAATTCAGGGAGTCATATTGATTCAGATTCTTCCAAGACTTGGTTATTTGTTTGTCGTACAAAAAACTTTTTGAATTCCCGGTCGAAAGAGATTTCGCTAATGAAAATGCTTTTCTCGCTGCCCAATACCCCTTTCTTTTCCAAATATTTTTACGAATACGCTTTTTTGACAGAGAAGTACGTTTCTTTGGAACCGCCATTCAAAAATGAAGAGGTTACTCATTGTTTATAGTTGGATGTGAAAGACATGTATTGTTCGGATTATTCTTTTTATTTGATTCTTTATTATATTCTAATTGATTACATACAATATCCGAAGAAAGAAGAATTCGTACTGATTGGTACCCTTCTATCCGAACCCTCATTCAAATCTATATCTTAAGATAGGTTTTCGAATTCCCCCTAAATACTTCCACTATAGCTCGTCCGGGGTCGCTTGGGAGCTGTCGAGTCTTTTGCCCCGCAGCGATTGATTCTCCTGTCGCAGTGAGCGGTTCTCCTGAAGGGGCGCCTTTGGGGGCTTCCTAGTACTGTGGAGCCGCAGGGCGATCGACCTTTGGCTCAACTTAGCCCCGGTAAGTTGCCTGCTCCTGCTGAGGTGCTCATTTCGAAGAGAGGCATCTTGCCGGGCCGTCTCTACTAACTGGGAATGTTTTTCCTTTAAGAGGGAAAGTTCTTCTGTTAAGACGGAAATGGCTTCTAGGATGCGGTTGGTCTGCCCGGTCAAATCGTCGTCCATTTCTATGGATGACTGAATTTCGAGATCGCTGGGGGCCACGGACCTCTCTAACACGGAAAGTTTCCGTGTTAAAAGGTAATTTCCTTCTGTTACCCGTGACATTTGTTCTTGTAACCGTAAAAGTTCTTCTGACAATTGGTTCCTCTTTCGGTTTATTTCGAGCTCCATCTCCGAAATATTCCGAACAGTTGCTGCGGGTCGCCGCAAATTCCTATTACAAAAAGCTCTGGGGAAGCTAAAAAACATCCGACCCCAGAATAGGCTTGCGCCCCAGAAAACCGCCCAGACAGTCTCTACAGTCTTTCTAATAAACTTAGGTAAAAACTGTTTGATCATTCTAGTCACTCGTCGAAAAAGATTGGCCATCATTAGGCACCTCCCTTTGTTGTTGTATGCTCTCCAAACGGACGAGCAGAAGATTGGATTTGACTTTCTTTTCTATACATCTTTCTAGACATGACCCCTATGGGACAAAATCTCGCAGAATCTTTTTCTGTTTATTGTGGATTCTCTCATTTCTTTCCTGTAATAGTTTCTTGTCTATTCGTCTACTTTCAGTGACTTTTAGTAGTGAAATTCGAGCTTTACACTCGAATCAAAGCAACCAGAATACCCAAAGTAAGACGGCAAGAAACCGGATCCCCAGAAAAAGAAACAGAAAAAGGGGAAGAGCTGTAGAAAGTGTCAGCCCACTTAGGATGAATTCTTGGAGCCAGTCAAGAAGGTCCAGTAACAAATCAACGAATTCGAGTGAGAAAAGAGTCTTCTCAGACCCAAAGTCGTTAAAATAAATTTTTACAAAATCAAGATCTCGAAGGAGGTTTATAAACTCGAACAGGATTTTCCAGGTTTTTTTTCGGAGAGTAAGTTCGACCAGAACTAACCCCTGGAAAGCCTTCTCCCAGCCTTCGTGGACAAAAACGAAACTCCCTTTTTCACCAGTTAGCCCTTTTTTTTGTTTTGTATGTTCTCCAAGCCTTCCAGCATAAGAGAAAGAATACACGGACTATAATAGTTCTGTAATCTGGTCGAAAAGTAGCTAGTCGAACCCAGTGGAACATCCAAATGAATCCATCTTTCCAATTTTTGTTGAATTTTACGGAAATCATTATTGTATGAGGTCTATCCAATGCTGGATGGAGAGGTGCATAATAGATCGATAGGAACATGATGCGCTGCCCCATCAGAAAACCTGTTGTTGCTGATACATCCTTCTCGCCTCCTTCTTCCATAACCATAACCCGAATTCGGAGAAGCAAGAGATAAGAGGGCCCTTTGGCCCCTGCGGTCAGAAATCCATAAAGGAGTCCAGCCACAACAACTGAATTGTTTATCCGCATGCATAAAAAGACTAGAGTAGCTAGTCGAAAAAGATTGGCCATCATTAGACACCCCCCTTGAGTGAGTTTTTGTATGCTCTCCAAAAGGAAGAGCAGTAGATTGGATTTGACTTTCTATACATCTTTCTATACATGACCTCTATGGCACAAAATCTCGCAGAATCTTCTTCTGTTTATTGTGGATTCTCTCATTTCTTTCCTGTAATAGTTTCTTGTCTATTCGTCTACTTTCAGTGACTTTTAGTAGTGAAATTCGAGCTTTACACTCGAATCAAAGCAACCAGAATACCCAAAGTAAGACGGCAAGAAACCGGATCCCCAGAAAAAGAAACAGAAAAAGGGGAAGAGCTGTAGAAAGTGTCAGCCCACTTAGGATGAATTCTTGGAGCCAGTCAAGAAGGTCCAGTAACAAATCAACGAATTCGAGTGAGAAAAGAGTCTTCTCAGACCCAAAGTCGTTAAAATAAATTTTTACAAAATCAAGATCTCGAAGGAGGTTTATAAACTCGAACAGGATTTTCCAGGTTTTTTTTCGGAGAGTAAGTTCGACCAGAACTAACCCCTGGAAAGCCTTCTCCCAGCCTTCGTGGACAAAAACGAAACTCCCTTTTTCACCAGTTAGCCCTTTTTTTTGTTTTGTATGTTCTCCAAGCCTTCCAGCATAAGAGAAAGAATACACGGACTATAATAGTTCTGTAATCTGGTCGAAAAGTAGCTAGTCGAACCCAGTGGAACATCCAAATGAATCCATCTTTCCAATTTTTGTTGAATTTTACGGAAATCATTATTGTATGAGGTCTATCCAATGCTGGATGGAGAGGTGCATAATAGATCGATAGGAACATGATGCGCTGCCCCATCAGAAAACCTGTTGTTGCTGATACATCCTTCTCGCCTCCTTCTTCCATAACCATAACCCGAATTCGGAGAAGCAAGAGATAAGAGGGCCCTTTGGCCCCTGCGGTCAGAAATCCATAAAGGAGTCCAGCCACAACAACTGAATTGTTTATCCGCATGCATAAAAAGACTAGAGTAGCTAGTCGAAAAAGATTGGCCATCATTAGACACCCCCCTTGAGTGAGTTTTTGTATGCTCTCCAAAAGGAAGAGCAGTAGATTGGATTTGACTTTCTATACATCTTTCTATACATGACCTCTATGGCACAAAATCTCGCAGAATCTTCTTCTGTTTATTGTGGATTCTCTCATTTCTTTCCTGTAATAGTTTCTTGTCTATTCGTCTACTTTCAGTGACTTTTAGTAGTGAAATTCGAGCTTTACACTCGAATCAAAGCAACCAGAATACCCAAAGTAAGACGGCAAGAAACCAGATCCCCAGAAGAAGAAACAGAAAAAGGGAAAAAACTGTAAAAAGTCTCACCCCAATCTTTATCAATACGAAGAACCGAATAAAAAGCTCAAGTAACAAATAACCTACTTCGGGTGATAAAAGGCCCTTTTCGTAAACAAATTCTGTAGAATAAAGTCCTAGAGAATAAAGAAATCTCAGGTGCTTTATAAACTCGAACAGAATTTTCCGGGTTTTTTTCCAGGAGTAAGTTCTACCAGAACTAACCCCTGGAAATCCCTCTCCCAGCCTTCGTGGACAAAAATGAAACGCTTTTCCTACCTAACTCCTTTTGAGTTTTGTCTGCAAGTAGAAGAGAAGTATCCAGCAGACAAACAAGAATAGACGGACTAACCTTGTTTGATCAGGAGGTAGTTGAATTCGTAACATAATAAGTCTCATCCCCAACCATACAGTAGCTAGCTGGCAAAAGACTCTTGCCAGCCGGAAAAGAGAGTTAATCATGATTTCTTTGGTGTTGTATGCTCTCCAACACAAAAGGAAGAGCAGAAGATGTGATTCGTCAGGTCCATGGAGGTGGAATAGAATAACCCGGTTGAAGCGTAATGATCATACGTCTATAATGCATTGTCTGTCCCATCATGGGTCCCATTCTTCGACCCTTTCCCGGGAGCCGATGACTAGTCATCGCGACTACTTTAACACCAAAGAAGAGTTCGACCCAATGCTTTATTTCTGTCTTAGTTGATCCTGATTCGACATTAGAAGTATATTGATTCTTCCCCACCAATAACTGATAACTTTTTTCTGTCAATACGGCATATTTGATTCCATCCATAAATCCACTTCCTTCCCTATGAGTTCTAGTATTGATAAGAATTCAAGTTCTTACTGTTCATATGTTATAGTATGAATATACCACACCAATTCGTTCGATATTAAGATTCGAATTCGAATCTACAGAATCGAAAGAATCTCATATAGAACTCTATAGAAATCGAAGATCGGAAACTATCTAAAAACAAGAAAAAACCAATGTAATATATCCATATATAATACAATTTTCATTTTGAATAGGGATTTTTTTCGTTTTTTTAGTGTTTAGTGTTTTTTTTTTTAGTGTTTTGTTTAGTGTAGTGATGTGTGTTTTTTTTTCATTTTAGCATTTTATGCTATATTTTATCATTTTTTGATTTTATTTTTTTTTTATGCTATTGAAAAACAAGAAAAACTAATGTAATATATCCATATATAATACAATTTTCATTTTGATGATGATGATACAGAGCCAGTTCCAATAGACTGAACTTATGAAACGCTCCCATCCCATTGGCGTGCATCCAGTAGGAATTGAACCTACGAATTCGCCAATTATGAGTTGGGCGCTTTAACCATTCAGCCATGGATGCTTGGATCATCATACATCGTGACCAACCAAAACTAACACTTACCAACCATGTTAAAAAAACCGCAGACAGGCTTTGAAGTGAAATTCTGGATCTTCGAATTGAGAGAGCTATTGAGAGAGAGGAAGAATTTTCACGATTTGTTAGATTCCTGGACGAAATTAGATTTAGTTGGATCTTTGACTCACATTTTGTTCCACCAAGAACGTTTTGTGAAACTCTTTGACCCCCGAATTTGGAGTATCCTACTTTCGGGTTCAACAAGCAACCGATCTTTCACGAGCAAAGTTGTAGTACTGGTTAAGGGTGTAGTACTGATTCTAGTAGCGGTCGTTATATCTCGTATGAACCATCAAACTCTGGTCGAAAGAAAAAATCTCTATTTGAGGGGGCTTCTTCCTATACCTATGAATTGCATTGGACCCAGAAATGATACATTGTTTGGTTCTTCCACTAGGTTGGTTGTTTCGCTCCTGTATCTTCCAAAAGGGAAAAAGATCTCTGAGAGTTGTTTCATGGATCCGAAAGAGAGTCCATGGGTTCTCCCAATAACTCAAAAGTGTATCATGCCTGAATCTAACTGGGGTTCGCGGTGGTGGAGGACCCGGATCGGAAAAAATAGGGATTCTAGTTGTAAGATATCGAAAGAAACCGTAGCTGGAATTGAGATCTCATTCAAAGAGAAAGATATCCAATATCTGGAGTTTCTTTTTGTATCCTATACGACGGCTGATCCGATCCGCAGGGACCACGATTGGGAATTTTTTGATGGCCTTTCTCCGAGGAAGAAGCGAAACAAAATCAACTTGAATTCGGGACAGCTATTCGAAATCTTAGTGAAACACTGGATTTGTTATCTCATGCCTGCTTTTCGTGAAAAAAGACCAATGGAAGGGGAGGGTTTCTTCAAACAACAGGGATCGGATTTTTTGAGGAAGGTATCGAGAGAGAATTGGATTTGGTTAGACAATGTGTGGTTGGTAAACACGGATCGGTTTTTTAGCAAGGTACGGAATGTATCGTCAAATATTCAATATGATTCCACAAGATCTAGTTTCGTTCAAGTAACGGATTCTAGCCAATTGAAAGGATCTTCTGATCAATCCCGAGATCATTTCGATTCCATTAGTAATGAGGATTCGGAATCTCACACATTGATCAATCAAAGAGAGATTCAACAACTCAAAGAAAGATCGATTCTTTGGGATTGGGATCCTTCCTTTCTTCAAACGGAACGAACAGAGATAGAATCAGACCGATTCCCGAAAAGCCTTTCTGGAGATTCCTCAATGTCCCGGCTATTCGCGGAACGTGAGAAGCAGATGATTCGTCATCTGCTTCCGGAAGAAATCGAAGAATTTCTTGGGAATCCTACAAGATCAATTCGTTCTTTTTTCTCTGACAGATGGTCAGAACTTCATCTGGGTTCGAATCCTACTGAGAGGTCCGATCCTAAATTGTTGAAGAAACAACAAGATGTTTCTTTTGTCCCTTCCAGGCGATCGGAACAGAAAGAAATAGTAGATCTATTCAAGATAATTACGTATTTACAAAAGACCATCTCAATTCATCCTATTTCATCAGATCCGGGATGTGATATGGTTCCGAAGGATGAACCGGATATGGACAGTTCCAATAAGATTTCATTCTTGACCCAAAATCCATTTTTGGATTTTTTTCATCTATTCCATGACCGGAACAGGGGGGGGTACACGTTACACCACGATTTTGAATCAGAAGAGAGATTTTCAAAAATGGCAGATCTACTCATTCTATCAATCACCGAGCCGGATCTGGTGTATGATTATGATAGGGTATTTTTTCCCTTTTCTGAGGTATTCAACTCCGGGGATGAATCGAAAAAGAAATCTTTATTGGTTGTACCTCCTATTTTTTCTGAAGATCCAAAACCAAAAAGAGTGGTATTTGCTAGCAACAACATAATGGAGGCAGTCAATCCATATAGATTGATCCGAAATCTGATTCAAATCCAATATAGCACCTATGGGTACATAAGAAATGTATCAAATCGATTCTTTTTAATGTTAATGAATCGATCCGATCGCAACTTCGAATATGGAATGAAAGGGGATCCAATAGGAAATGAGACTCTGAATCATAGAACTAGAATGAAATATACGATCAACCAACATCTCTCGAATTTGAAAAAGAGTCAGAAGAAAGGGTCCGACCCTCTTAGTTCTCGAACCGAGAGATCCCTGAATCGGGATCCTAATGCATATAGATACAAATGGACCAATAATTTCCAGGAACATTTGGAACATTTCATTTCTGAGTCGAAGAGCCGTTTTCAATTTCAAGTAGTGTTCGATCGATATCATCATCATCGAGATCGATTACGTATTCATCGATCTCGATATCGATTACGTATTCATGTGAATCGATTACGTATTCATGTGAATCGATTACGTATTCATCTGAATCGATTACGTATTCATCTGAATCGATTACGTATTCATCTGAATCGAGATCGATTACGTATTCATCTGAATCGATTACGTAGTCATCTGAATCGATTACGTAGTCATCTGAATCGATTACGTAGTCATCTGAATCGATTACGTAGTCATCTGAATCGATTACGTAGTCATCTGAATCGATTACGTATGGATCCGACTCAATATTGGATTGATTGGGCCGAGTTTATGGCCAAACTGTCGAAGTCACATCCCTTTTTGACGAAGTCACCTCGTTTCCTTTTGTCGAAGGCATTTTTATTTTTGTCGAATTCACTTCCCTTTTGGTCGAAGTCACTTCTCTTCTTTTTGTCGAAGTCACTTCTCTTTTTGTCCTTTTTGTCGAAGTCACTTCCTTTTTTCTTTTTGAGTATCGGAAGTACCCCCATTCCTGGGTCTGAGATCCCCATCTATATCTATGAATTGAAAGGGCCGAATGATCAACTCTGCAATCAGTTGTTAGAATCAATAGGTGTTCAAATCGTTCCTTTTACTAAAAGGAAACCCTTCTTATTGGATGATCATGATCCTTCCCCAAAATCGAAATTCTCGATCAATGGAGGCACAATATCACCATTTTTGTTCAATAAGACAAAATGGATGATTGACTCATTCCATACTAGAAAGAATTGCAGGAAAGACTTTGATAACACGGATTCCTATTTCTCAATGATATCCCACGATCGAGACAATTGGCTGAATCCCGTGAAACCATTTCATAGAAGTTCATTGATATCTTCTTTTTCTAAAGCAAATCGACTTCGATTCTTGAATAATCCACATCACTTCTGGTTCTATTGTAACAAAAGATTCCCTTTTTATGTGGAAAAGGCCGGTCTCAAGAATTCTGATCTTACGTATGGACAATTCCTCAATATCTTGTTCATTCGCAACAAAAGATTTTCTTTGTGCGTCGGTACAAAAAACCATGTTTTTTTGGAGCGAGCTACGATTTCACCAATCGAGTCACAGGTATCTAAGATATTCATACCTAACGATTTTCCACAAAGTGGTGATGAAACGTCTAACTTGTACAAATCTTTCTATTTTCCAATTCGATCCGATCCATTCGTTCGTAGAGCTATTTATTCGATCGCAGACATTTCTGGAACACCTCTAACAGAGGGACAAATAGTCCATTTTGAAAGAACGGATTGTCTACCTCTTTCAGATCTGAATCTATCTGATTCAGAAGGGAAGCAGTATCTCAATTTCAATTCAAACATGGGTTTGATTCACACTTCATGTGCTGAGAAATCCAAAAAGAGGAAAAAACGGAGTCTAAAATGGGTTGAGAAACGGCAGATGCATAGAACCCTTCAACGAGAGCGTGCTTTTTCAAATCTCTCAAAAAGGAATCTGTTCCAACGATATATGCCGTGGTTCTTTACTTCGACAGGGTTCAAATATCTAACATTCGCCCTTTTAGATACTTTTTCATTGCTAAGTAGCAGTTACATATCCCTTTTTCAGGATATTCTGGAGACATCATGGTGGATTCTTCAGACAAACTTGTGGGCGATTCTTTCAAAATGGAATCTCAGTGAGATTTCGAGTCCGTGTTTACAGACTCTTCTTCTGTCCGCAGAAATGATTCATCGAAATAATGAGTCACCCCTATGGCTGAGATCATCAAATGCTCGGGAGTACCTCATCCTTGTCCTTCTTCTTGTTGCTGGATATCTCGTTGGTACACATCTTCTCTTTGTTTCCCGAGCCTCTAGTGAGTTACAGACAGATTTCAAAAAGATCAAATCTTTGATGATTCCATCATACATGATTGAGTTGCGAAAACTTCTGGATAGGTATCCTACATCTGAGCGGAATTCTTTCTGGTTAAAGAATCTCTTTCTAGTTGCTCTGGAACAATTAGTCTATTTTCTAGAAGCAATATGGGGTTCTGCTTTTAACATGCTATTGGGTGGCGGTCCCGCTTATGGGTTCAAATCAATACGTTCTAAGAAGAAATTTTGGAATATAAATCTCATCGGTATCATCGATTTTCTAAGGATCATACCAAATCCCATCAATCGAATCACTTTTTCGAGAAATACGAGACATCTAAGTCGTACAAGTAAAGAGATCTATTCATTGATAAGAAAAAACGTGAACGTTGAGGGGATTGATGATCAAATAGAATCCTGGGTCGCGAACAGTGATTTGATTGAGGATGAAGAAAGAGAATTCTTGGTTCAGTTCTCCACCTTAACCTTAACGACAGAAAAAAGGATGGATCAAATGCTATTGAGTCTGACTCATAGTGATGGTTTATCAAAGAATGACTCTAGTTATCAAATGGTTGAACAACTGGGATCAATTTACTTACGATACTTAGTTGACATTCATCAAAAGGATCTAATGAATTATGAGTTCAATAGATCCTGTTTAGCAGAAAGACGGATATTCCTTGCTCATTTTCAGACAATCACTTATTCACAACCCTGGGGCTCGTGTGGGGCTACTCGTTTTCATTTCCCATCTCATGGAAAACCCTTTTCGCTCCGCTTAGCCCTATCCCCCTCTAGGGGTATTTTAGTGATAGGTTCGATAGGAACTGGACGATCCTATTTGGTCAAATCCCTCGCGACAAACTCCTATGTTCCTTTCATTACGGTAGTTCCGAACAAGTTCCTGGATGACAGTCCTTATCGTATGGCTGAGTTCGCTCCTTATGATAGTGACGCTGAGAATGACGATCTTGATAGTGATTATAGTGATGAGAGTGACGCTTTTGATATTGATGAGAGTGACGATAGTGATATTGATGAGAGTGACGATAGCGATAGCGATAGCGATGATGACCTTGATATAGATGATATAGAGCTGCTAAACGAGCTAACTACGGATATGGATAGACTAGACCGATTTAGTATCCCCCTTACATTCGAATTAGCAAAAGCAATGTCTCCTTGCATACTATGGATTCCAAACATTCATGATCTGTCTGTGCACGCGTCGAATGACTTATCCCTCGGTCTATTAGTGAACTCTCTCTCCAGGGATTGTGAAAGAAGCTCCACTAGCAATATCCTTGTTATAGCTTCGACTCATATTCCCCAAAAAGTGGATCCCGCTCTAATAGCTCCGAATAAATTAAATACATGCATTAAGCTACGAAGGCTTCTTATTCCACAACAACGAAAGCACTTTTTCACTCTTTCATATACTAGGGGATTTCACTTGGAAAATAAAATGTCCCATCCTAATGGATTCGGGTCCATAACCATGGGTTCCAGTGTACGAGATCTTGTAGCACTTACCAATGAGGCCCTATCCATTAGTATTGCACAGAAGAAATCCATTATAGACACTGATACAATTCGATCCGCTCTTCATAGACAAACTTGGGATTTGCGAGCCAAGGTAAGACCGGTTCAGGATCATGGGATCCTTTTCTATCAGATAGGAAGGGCTGTTGCACAAAATGTACTTCTAAGTACTGGCCCCATAGATCCTATATCTATCTATATGAAGAAGAGATTCCCTAAGGAAGGGGGTTCTTATTTGTACAACTGGTACTTCCAGCTTGCAACGAGGATGAAGAAATTAACGATACTTCTTTATCTTTTGAGTTGTTCTGCCGGATCGGTCGCTCATGATCTTTGGTCTCTACCCGGACCCGATGAAAAAAATGGGATCACTTCTGATTTGGTTGAGACTGATTCTGCTCTAGTTCGTGGCCTATTAGAAGTATTCGAAGGAGAAGGCGCTCTGGTGGGATCCTCGCGGACAGAAAAAGATGGCAGTCAGTTTGATAATGATCGAGTGACATTGCTTCTTCGGTCCGAACCAAGGAATCCCTTAGATATGCTGCAAAATGGATTTTGTTCTAGCGTTGATCAGAAATTTCTCTATGAAAAAGACGAATCGGAGTTTGAATTGGAAGAAGGGGTTGCATTTGCAGAAGGAGACCTCGACCTGCAACAGATAGAGGAGGATTTCTTGAATCACATAGTTTGGGCTCCTAGAATATGGTACCCCGATCTATTTGGTTGTATCGAAAGGCCCAATGAATTGGGATTTCCCTATTGGGCCAGGTCATTTCGGGGCACGCGGATCATTTCTCATCAAGAGAATGATTCGGAAGAGAATGATTCGGAAGAGAATGATTCGGAGTTCTTGCAGAGTGGAACCATGCAGTACCAGACACGAGATCGATTTGACAAAGACCCAAGCTTTTTTCAAATAAGCCAATATCTTTGGGACCCTGCGAATCCATTCTTTTTCGATGCGCCTGTGTTTTCACGTCGAGAATTCTTTGCAGATCAAGAGATGTCAACGGGGCTTCTTACTTCCCTAACAAGTCCTCCTAAATCTCTGTCTAAAAGCTGGTTCATCAAGAATACGCAAGAAAATCCCTTCGAATTGTTGATTCATCGCCAGAGAAGGCAGAGATGGCTTAGAACCAATAGTTCATTATCTAATGGGTCTTTCCGTTCTAATACTGGGTCTTTCCGTTCTAAGACTCCATCCGAGAGTTATCAGTATTTATCAAATCTGTTCCTATCTAACGGAACGCTATTGGATCAAATGACAAAGACATTGTTGAGAAAGAGATGGCTTTTCCCGGATGAGATGAACCATTTGATTCATTTAACAGGAGAAAGATTTCCCATTCCTTAGCCGGAAAGATATGTGGCCATGAAAGGGGGATTAAGTGGAACAGAATTGACCGGGTGGTAGAGTCGTGGAAAGACTTGTTTCTTCCATATTTTTGGCCTTAGCTACATGGAACTGCTACTGCGGAAACATGGAAGAATTGAAATCTTAGATCAAAACACTATGTATGTATGGATGGTATGAACTGCCTAAACAAGAATTCTGGAACGGCGACCAACCAGAGCCTATTACTCAGACTCACTACATCAAAAAATTTCCATTAATGAAACATGGAAATCCGTTGGAAAATCAAAAATATGCATGTCCGATGAAAGGGTTGTTGCTATCTGCTCCAATAACGAATCATTGGTTTCACTGAATAACTAAAAAATTAACGGAATAACTAAAGAAAATAGATAGACCTTTCTCTTCGTCTCCGATCGATGGATCTTCTCAATTGGAAGATCTCCTATATGGCTAAGAAACATTCCAGTTGACCGAGCCTAATTCAAATTGTTTTGTTCCGAAGGAAAGATATTCACGGGGCCGGTTCGTCCGATTCAGATATTCACGACCAAGAGGTACTGGATTCTCTTTCGG